ATACAGTATCGGGAAGTACCGCTTGCGGAACCTCAATATCCACCGGTTTATTAGCTAAATGGCAATTGGCGCATACAATACGTCCAGTCGCTTCTCGTGGATTTTCATAACCCTGCTGTGCAAAAATGGGATATGCATTTGAAATGGATGTACGAGTGATGATATATATCATGAGCGATATGGAAATAGATCGAGTAATTTGTTCCCTTATCCAAGAAAAAGTATTTCTAGTTTGCATGGTCCAACCATTGATCCCGAAAATATATATATTTATACAATAAATTTGGGTAGGTCACTAATGGAGTTTCCTATCCACGATTCTGTTATTTACTGGAATAATTTGTTTTGACTCGATTAATATTAATATATATAGGAATATAGGATGAATCTCCGGGATGGGTAGAAATAGAAAGCGATTTTCAATGCTTTGCTTATGTACAACTGCAAAGTAAGAAACATTATAATTGGATTAGGTAGATAATTTTTCAGTCATTCATTGAATGATAAATCACTACAAGTGACGGAGATACGCGATTTAAATAACGGAAAATCCAATATTTTAAAATTGTATCTAGAATGACTGGAAAAGTGGAAACAAGGCCAGAAATAATTTGATCATTATGAACAAATCCAAAATCCTTGTAGACAAAGCCAATCATCAGTTCCCAACCATGGGGCGAATGAAATCCGATACATAAATCAGTTAATAAAAGAAGAGAAAAAGCTTTTATTGTATCACTTAAGTTATATAGGAATTCTTGAGCCCAAGAATTAAGAATAACGAGTTCTTTATTACCCAAAATAGAATAACCACTTAGAATAATGAAACATATTATATTTGTCGAGAAGTGCAAAATCGTATGAATACGACCCTCGTTGTGTATCTTGATTAATTGGATTGTTTCTTTGTGAATTCCTATACGAAGGTTTTGTAGATGTGTCTCCGAGTATTCCTTGATCATTTCCTCTAAGAAGAGGAGTTCCTCTAATTCTATGAATTTTTCTAGAATACTCTTTTCTTCAAGATCATTCAAAAAAGTTTCGGATTGCCTAGTGTTCCACCAATTAGTAACCCATGATTCCAGACTTTTTTGAAAGGAGAGAGAAATCCACCAGGGCAAAAATACTATAGATGCAAGATATAAAAGAGGAGTGAATGCTTTCTTTTTTGCCATTTTTTCATCTGTGAATTGTTAATGAACCCATCTCATTCGTCGACTCTATGTAATCTAATATTTCTCTCACGCATCAGTTCTATTACAAGTTATCAAACCTATGAATCTATTCACTCTTTTTTATTTGTGATTTCGTGGTTAGGCCTTGAATCTAGAAAAAAAATACGGAAAAAGATGAAAAATTCGAATGAATATATATATATGAATAAATAATATAATAAAAATTGTTTCCCTATATCTCAATCAGTCAAATTCGAAGCATATATCTCTTTTCGATGAACGCCCGGAAAAACCACTTTAAATAATGAATATGAATAGTATTCAGATTTTGAGACAAAAGAACTCCTTTTCTATCATTCTCCTTTTCTATCATTATATAAAAAAACCTCTAATATTTCGAAAAAATTTAACTGACTATGAGTAGTCATCGATAGAATAATTGAGGTTATTTTCTGAAAAATATTGTGAAAAATGAGTGACAAAAAACGACATAAATAAATTGGCTACATTATAAGAGATCCAAATTTTTCGTCATTAAGGAGCACAAAAAGTCTAAAAAGAAGCTTCAAAAAAATTACAAGATATGATCTATCTGAATCTAAAGTTTCAATTCCAACAACTAAAAAGGGGGAATTTCCTTATTTCGAAATGGTTGATTATGAGATTTTCTTTTTTTCTTATTTTTAATATATAATTGAGTTGTGTATGTGTATATTTCGATACATATAAAAGATCCCCCAAAAAGGTTTTTTTATACTTGTTCCATATATGTCTGCTTTGACTCGAATGAATGTTCTGAAGAAACCTCAATTAAGTTATGTTATAGAAAAAGAGGATTCTTGCTTTTTTGCCCTCCCGCGAGAAAGCATTAATTTCTCAGCTGATTTCTTAAAATACTTCAATAGGTACACGCAAGAAATAAGCCAATTCAGCAGCTTTTTGTTCCATTTCCCGTGGAGTAAAATTCTCATCAGTACGAGTCAATGGAATGGCTCCCTGGCCTCTGATATCCATATAAAGGACACGACGAGCATAAATACCCTCTTTAACTTCTATTCTGACGGACTGAATATCTTTTATAAGAAATCGGAGGAAGACCCGACGATTTTTTCCAGGGAATCCCCAACGAAAGATACACACTATTCCGTCTTTTCTATCAAATCGATCATAACCACTACCTACATTCCACGAAATTGTGCACCACAAATAGGAGCTAATAAAAAGACCCGCGATCCCATAGAAAGACATCACAATCCCTTGTGGAAAAAAAACTATTTGCTGAGACGGAAATAAAGATATCAAATTTCTACCAAGATAACTCGAGGTTCCAACCAACAAGAATCCTAATGAACCTAAAAAAAGGATAACAGCCCAGCAGAAATTACTTGTTTTTCGAGCCCCCGTTATAGGTTCTATCCATATATGTTCTGATCGACAACTCATACTTGATCCGGTTGCTTTTTTTGCAATTGAGAGAATACCCCAAATGAATTTGCCGTTTATTTCCGAAGTAACTCGCATCAACTAGCACTAGTTTGATGTGAACCTTTAGAAGTAATTCATTAAATTGGTTAGATCTAAACTAATAACACACCCTTCGTATGACTCACTAAAGATAGCCACATGTATATAGATAGACCTACTTTACAGTTCAGCTATTCGCCGATTCGGGTCTATTTGAAACTAGCTAATAGCATTTTGGGGAGATTTCGACGGAAGCCTCTTATACCATATTTAGCTAAATGGATATCTGTGTTATGATACAAGCGTCAGTTTTGAAAAAAAAAAGATAATATTTTGCGCCCTCGGCTCTAAACAATCTTGTTTTTTTGAACATAAAGAAATAAAGAAGCCATTGCGATTGCCGGAAATACTAGGCCTACTAAAGGGACCAAAACAGAGGGAAAATTAAAAGTTGTCATAGAATGGGTACCTCGATTTACTATTTGTACCTGTTATTATTATTAATATTTTATATTTATTTTATTATTTATAATATAATATAAAGATATCTTATCTTATTATATTTTATATTATATAATATATATATATAAAGATCTTACTTATACTTATATCTTATATATATTTAATTTATTTATTTATTATACTTATATCTTAAAATAATAATAATAATATAGTATTTATATTATAAATTTATATTATAATAATTTGAATTTGATTAGAATTTGATAATTCTAAATTGGAATTATTACTACTTAAAATTTTAATATCTATATCTATTTTTAATTAATTATTAATTAAAAATAATATATATCTAAGTCTAAGTGAGTATATAATGTAGTTTTTCATCTTTCTACATGAAAAATTTGAGAGGATATGGATGAGATATTTTTTTCTTCATTTTTTGCTCTTGTCTTCGAATTTCATTCACTAGGCAAAAAGTTTTTTTTAATTTATATTGATTCAAGGGTTTGTTAGAATCCCATCCAGCAGGGATTCTTAGTCAAAATAGGATTATCGTACGCTATAGAAAGATAAAAAATTCTATACTATATTTTCTAGATTTTAATTTTTTTAATTATATATGACGAGAAGAAAATTTTTTTATTTGCCAAATTTCACGAAAAAAAGAATTTCATCTTTTATCTTGTTAATAGAGACTTCTTGATCAATAATCAGGAATATAGAAAAAGGGTAAGATTTCCGATTTTATGTGACTTTTGATTCGTTATACAATTAGATTTTATGTCAACAAAGAAAACTCATTCGTCTCAATTTCACTTGTATTCCGATAAACGAATTACTTGTTTGCTCAAAATAATGGACTTAATGTTCTAATTTTGATTCAAAGGAAAGAAAGTGTGGAGTTGAAATAACTCACTCAGAACGCCTTTTAAAGGATTACGTGGTACGATTAAATCGAATAAACCCTTCTGGAATAAATACTCAGACGCTTGTGAACCTTCGGGTACTGTTTTATTCAATGTTTGTTCAATTACTCTTTTACCCGCAAAGGCAATGTAGGCATTGGGTTCGGCAATAATGATATCCCCCAACATACCAAAACTGGCTGTCACCCCACCAGTAGTAGGAGATGTAAGGATTGGTACATAGAATAACTTTTTATTTGATTGATAATCATATAAAGCAGAAGATATTTTAGCCATTTGCATCAAGCTCAAACTTCCTTCTTGCATACGTGCCCCTCCGGAAGCACACACTATAATAAGAGGTAGAAATTCTTTAGTAGCATATTCAATCAAACGGGTAATTTTCTCCCCGACTACGGATCCCATACTACCCCCCATAAACTGAAAATCCATAACCCCTATTGCTACGGAAATACCGTTTAATTGCCCTATGCCTGTTTGAACAGCCTCGGTTAATCCTGTCTTTCTTTGATAAGAATCGATACGATTTTTATAAGGCTCCTCCTCCGAATGAAATTGAATGGGATCCAGAGAAACCATGTCTTCATCCATAGGCTCCCAAGTACCCCGATCGATCGAAAGTTCGATTCTATCAGAACTACTCATTTTCAAATGATATCCACATTGTTCACAAAGATTCATTTTTGATTTAAAAAATTTCTTATAATTTAATCCATAACAATTTTCGCATTGAACCCACAAATGCTTGTATTTTTGAGTTACATCCAGATTAGTAGAACTTTGTCGTATACTCCTTCCGGTTTTTTTACTACTATTTCCACTTTTACCACAAATGGAACTAGAAATGTAATTGTTACTGGAATTGTCACTACCACTTACAATGTAACTATCAATACAGATTTGAGACTGAAGATAACTGTCAATGCAACTATTAATGTGATTATTCCAAGTATACTGAGTATCATCCATGTAA